CCTCACTCACTGGTATCTGAGCAATTCTTCCTGTTGCTTTTACAGAACTTCCTTCTTGTATCATTAAGCCGTCACCCATTAATACAACACCAACATTATTTGATTCCAAATTAAGAGCAATACCTATAGTACCGTCTTCAAATTCTACTAATTCACCTGCCATTACTTCATCAAGACCATAAATACGAGCAATACCGTCGCCCACTTGAAGTACGGTACCCGTATTTACAATCTTTACTTCCCTGTTATATTGCTCAATACGCTCTCGGATAATATTACTAATCTCGTCGGCTCGAATGGTTACCATGAGTATTTGTTAATTTTTTTTTGAAAAAAAAAAGATAATGCCTACGGTAGAAGGGCTAATCGATTATTTCTTTCATCGCCCCAAACATGCCAATATTAGCACTGATGGTACGTAAATGTAACTCCTTGGTTAAACAACGATTCAAAGTTCCTAGAGCTCCTTCTAAGGCTTGGTGAAAAATCCGTTGTCGAACTTGATTAATTGCTCTTTGTTGTTCAAAATGAATCGTTTCATTTTTGTAATTTTCTAATTGTTCTAAAGTCTTATAAGTTGAATTAATCAAATTCAATTTTTCTCGTTCTATCTCAGAATAGCCGTTCACTCGAAACTGGTCTGCTTCTATTTCTATTTTCTGTAAGCGGGTCCGGGCTTTTTCCAACTGTTCAACGGCCCCCTCACGTAGTTCTTCTGAATTTCGAATAGTATTCAAAATCCTTTGTTTTCGATTATCTAATAAATCACTTAATGAAAGTAGATTATCTTTCCATTCATTGCAAAATTTCCATGATCCCTTCCCGAACCAAACATGAATCTTTCGATTCATTTGGCTCTCACGCTCAATTATTTTAATTACTTATGGTAAATTCCCATATCTTTTGTTACTGGAATGAGCCTATCCTCTCTTCTCGATTAATAATTCATATGCAAAAATAAAAAAAAAAGATCAAAATTAATCAAAAACCAGAATATTTGTAGGACTCTTCTGACCAAACAAGTAATTGTCAGTAAAGTTGTTTCTTGTTTTTTTCTTCAAATCCAACGAATTTACTTTATGCACAGGTTATCGATTCAACATTCGATTAAGAATGAGGGAAATCCCCATTTTTCAAAAAGGAAGGTTCCCATTTTTTTCGACATGAGTGCTCTATGACCGAAAAAAATTCCCAACTATTCATTTAGAATTCTTTGATATATTAACATATTTAGTAGAAAGAGTACCTTGCTCTGTCTAGACTTCAAACAGTTCAGCTTTAACCATGCTAATGTCCCTACGTTATCAGTTGATAGAGAATCAAAGTATATTTACTGATGAATTGCGAAATGCTATGGTTCTTAAAGATGATTTTTGAATTTATTCAAAAGTAATTCGCAGGATCGTGCACCTTTTCTTTACTAATAAAAAAAAATGCAGCTGATTCAATTCAGCCTATTCGTGAAATAAACAACCCGCACACACTCCCTTTCCAAAAAAAATCAATACACCAAGGACTAGACTTAGATTTATTGGATTTGTTGCTAAAATATCAGTATTAAACCCGAAACTCCCGGCGGATGGCCAGTGACCCAAAGAAACGAAAGAATCGGTTACATTTTTCATAAGATCTCTCCTTCTCTTATAGACAGAATATTATCTATTTAATTATCATATTTCATAATATTTATAATTTTGATTTTTTTATTTACTATTTAGAAATTGATTTTATATTTTAGAATTAGAATTTAAAAATAGTAAATCGAGTCAAAAATATATTCGATTTTTATTAGAAATAGATTTTTTTATTGTAAATTTCTAAAAATTGCTAACTAAGAACAATAGTTAATAGTTATTAGACTTTGTTTGATATCAGGTCTAGTGTCAATTTCAACATATCTTCTTTGTTTTTGTTGTTATAACACTCCCTTTAAATTTTAAAATAAACTAATACAGGGTAACGAAGAAAGCGAGAAGGGGAAGGAAGAAAGCGAGTCGGTCTACTAAAATTCCTCATCCTCCAATCAGCCCTTCCCGTGGGTTATTGTACCAATAAAACTAAAAAATATAAATAATTACTTGTTAATTGTAGGAGTTAAATCTTGATATAATTCGAAAAAGCAAGCAGCAAATTCAAAAATTGGCAAAAATGTTATTTTTTAGCAGATTAAACAAAAGGATTCGCAAATAAAAGTGCTAATGCTACAACCAGTCCATAAATTGTTAAAGCTTCCATAAAAGCCAAACTAAGTAATAAAGTACCTCGTATTTTTCCCTCCGCCTCTGGTTGTCTTGCGATACCTTCGACAGCTTGGCCCGCAGCAGTACCTTGACCAACTCCAGGTCCAATAGAAGCAAGCCCAACGGCCAACCCAGCAGCAATAACGGAAGCGGCAGAAATCAATGGATCCATGATAAATTCCTCGCATCAAAAAAAAGAAATGGTTAATGATACAATCAACCACTAAATTATGATTTAATTATTCCATCGATAGATTGTCATCCAGTCAAAGTAACGTAACTAAGAGTTCAAAATTGAAGTAATGAGATTATTGAATCAGCAGAACTGCTTCGATATCAATTTTGTAGTTTCTATCCACAGAGTTTTGGTGAATTCATATAACTTTTTGTTTTTCCATTTCTTTCTTTGTTCCGAATCAATCATTCTTTAAATTCGAACTCTTCCCTACTTTAATTCTTAATTTAATCTCTTTATTCACTTCACAGTTTGAAACGAAAAAACGAAAAGAAAGACTTTTATTGGAATCCCTATCAAAATTCTTGGTAGTCGCGGGACAGATTAAGATTAGATATATCTATTTGCTCATATATAACTAGCCTAATATTACATATACACACCCTTCTTCCATAACGTAAACCAACTCTTTGTATCTTAAATTCAATTTGAATTCTAAAATCATTTTTTTAGAAATATTTATTTTATAAAGAAAAGTTGTTTATTTTACAGTCATTAGACAGATTTCATAGATTATATATTACATATGTTTGTTTATTTTAATCCCACCCTCCTAAACCTAAACAACGCACCTTTTTCATGTTTTGTAAACTCTTCTTTTCCTTTTATTTTATCTAAAATCGGTACAATCAATCTAATCTAAATGAACGAATTCAGTAGTCTGAATCATTGCATATAAATATAAGTTTTACGTTCTTCATGTAATTTAGTTTTTTTCTTTTGGTTAATCGTTGGATTGAATAAAACCGACTGAAATGGGAATCGCTTTATAGAACCTTTTTTTTATTTACAATGTGCGATTAAACAAAAAAATAAATCAAGAATTCTTAATTCAGATTATGACTCCTAAGAGTGGGTTGAATGAAATGAACAAAACAATCAAGCCAATCTACAACGAATATTCATTGTAAGAAGATATAAATGAATCAAGCAAATTTTAGATTTTAGGAAAAAGATCTTTTAGATCTCTTTCCTTTCTTTGAATTCCAAAATATTACAAATATCGTAATCTATTTCTTTAGATCGTATAGACTTTTTTGTCTATTTATGTATAGAGTTATGTTTACGAAGTAGGTTATCTTGAGCAAGACATGTATTGCCTTGCATTAAACCGAAGAAGACTATTTCGAAACTTAATTAATGATGCCCCTCCATAGATTCACCTATATAAGCCGCAGCTAAAGTTGAAAAAATAAGAGCCTGAATACCGCTTGTAAATAATCCAAGGAACATAACAGGTATAGGAACCACCAAAGGTACTAAAGAAACAAGAACAACAACTACTAATTCATCCGCTAATATATTTCCGAAAAGTCGAAAGCTAAGTGATAAAGGTTTTGTGAAATCTTCTAAAATATTAATGGGTAAAAGGATTGGAGTTGGTTGAATGTATTTACCGAAATAACCCAATCCTTTTTTACTAAGGCCCGCATAAAAATATGCTATTGACGTAAGTAAAGCTAAAGCAACCGTAGTATTTATATCATTCGTAGGTGCGGCTAACTCTCCATGAGGTAACTTTATAATTTTCCAAGGTAAAAGCGCCCCTGACCAATTAGAAACAAAAATAAATAGAAACAGAGTTCCAATAAAAGGAACCCATGGACCATATTCCTCTCCAATCTGAGTTTTGCTCACGTCTCGAATAAATTCAAGGACATATTCGAAGAAATTCTGACTGTCAGTAGGAACGGTTTGTGGGTTTCGAACAGCTACAATAGCTGAACCTAATAAAATAGCAATTACAACCCAAGAAGTAATAAGTACTTGGGCATGAACTTGGAAACCCCCAATTTTCCAATAGAAATGCTGGCCTACTTCCACACCGGATATATCATATAATCCTTTAAATATTTTGATGGAACATGATAGAATATTCATATTATCCTCTGAAAGAAAGAAAACTTTTTAAGAAATTATTTTGATTCCACTATACTATCCTTTTTTACTTGTCTGTGCCCGCTTGAATTGTATATTTTGGATTAAGAACTAATCACATAATATCCCCCGCCTTATTTTTTTATTTCTTTCGTGGGATTCAGAAATAGAGTAAATTAAATTAGAGTACCAGATTCCATTAATCTATGGAATTCACAAAATAACTTCTTTCTATTATTATTAATCAGAGATTTCGTATATAGCTAGAACGACCCTCACAAATTGCAAATACTAATTTGTTAAAAATAAATCGGATTGAAGCTATCGCGTCATCATTCGCTGGAATCGAAATATCCGCGAGATCCGGGTCGCTGTTTGTATCAATTAAACAAATTGTTGGAATTCCCAAAGTGATACATTCGCGAAGAGCCGTATATTCTTCTTGCTGATCAACGATTATTACAATATCAGGTAACCCCGTCATATATTGAATCCCGCCCAAATATGTTTGCAAATGAGATAACTGTCTCTTCAATTGAACCACATCCCCTTTCGGAAGGCGGTTCAGCCTTCCGGTCTTTTGTTCCATTCTCAAGTCCCTGAACTTTTGAAGTCTCTTTTCTGTAGTGGACCAGTTTGTTAAAATACCGCCGAGCCATTTTTTATTAACATAATGACACCGAGCACTTATTGCAGCCCGCGCTACTGAATCAGCTGCTTTCTTTTTTGTACCAACAATTAAGAATTGTTTTCTCATACTTGCTGCATCAAAAACTAAATCACAAGCTTCCGATAAAAAACGAGCAGTTCTAGTAAGATTTGTAATATGAATACCTTTACGCTTCGCCGAGATATAAGGTGCCATTCTCGGATTCCATTTTCTGGTAGCATGACCAAAATGAACTCCTGCTTCCAGCATTTCGTCCAAATTAATGTTCCAATATTTTCTTATCATTTCTCCCCACACTTCCTCTCTTTTTTTTTCAAAGAAAAAAGGGGAGACGAGGTACCCTTAAATAAATAATTGTTCCGATGGAACCTTCCCTTTTCTCGGAGTTGGGCCTTGATACACGATCCAAGCGATTAATTTCTTTGCTATTTTTTATTACTATTAACAAATTACATGTAAATGTAACAAATCACAGGACCGCAAAAAATTCAAAGTACTGATCTTAGAAATCATTCAATCCTATAAACGCTTGTTCTGATGTATCATAGAAATTTTTCGAAATGCAAAAATCAAATAACTTTCTGTGGTGGAATAAAATATCTCTTATTTCGCCTTCGAATAAATTGTTTTTTTGTTTTTTTAAAGAAGTGTTCTTACGTTGCTTTGAGCGGTGCACTAATCCTCTGAATCCGGTACCAACGGGTATCATACCACCGAGAACAACGTTTTCTTTCAGACCTTTCAACCAATCAATACGACTGCGGAGAGCTGCTTTTGATAAAACGCGAGCAGTTTCCTGAAAACTCGCCTCGGCTATGAAACTTTGAGTATTCAGCGAGGCTCTCGTTATTCCCAAGAATATGGCTCGGTAACAGATCGCTTCTTCCAAAGCGCGTCCCGTCCGTTCCGCTCGCAACAATCCTATTTGTTCCCCGGGTGAAAAAACATTAGACATTCCATCTTCTGAAACCAAGACTTTTGATGTTATTTGACGTACAATAATTTCGATATGCCTATTATGGATTTGCACCCCCTGGGATCGATAAACCTTTTGAATTTTATTAACCAAAGAAATACGACTTTGCACTATAGTTAGCTCAGCACCGATCAAGAATCTCCAAGGAATTCCAAGAATTCTTGTTATACACCCGTTCCAACCCGCAACTCTCTTTTCTAGGTTTATCGATATTGAATCAATTGAGCGCACTTCTAATACTTGTTCCACTTTTGGAAGACCCTGCGTTATATCACCAGATCTCGATTTTTCATATATAAATGTAACTAATGTATCTCCTTTATAAAGGATTTCTCCATAATGACCATGAACAGTTGCTCCTGTAGTGGCCAAATAAGGCTTAGCCAATCTTAGTCCTATAGAGTCGACGTGAACAATTATAACTTGACCTGATTTTAGGTGTGGTCGATTTTTGGCTATACATACATTTTCACAAATAAACTGTCCCAGATTAATTATTGTGAATGTTTCTTCACAATAATTAGAATAATAATTCTGATGGAGAAAATACCAATTTAATTTTAATGGATGAGAAACGCTATTATTGCATGGGTCCAGATTAACCATTCTCTGTTTCTCATCCATTAAATAATATTTAAATATTCGAAAAATCTGTTTGAAATTGTCAAGTTTCAAATATTTAGTTACCGAAATCTGATTATGCGTTAGTACATGGTAAAATGAATAAAAATTCGCGATTTGAAGGGCTGTTCCTAAAGGGCCCAAGGAATTCCTAATTGTAATTGTAGGATCTCTTTTAGTTGATTCGTTTATTCCATTGTGATATTTTATATCGTTTAATAGATCTATTCCAAAACAATTAGATGATGACAAAATTCCCAAAGATTGACATTCCTTTTTTCTATTTCTACTCAATAACGTACTAAAAGTTCCTTGATTTTTTTTAAGTGATTGTTGAATCCGTGCCTTGGAATAAAGGAAATAAAATGGATTAATGTTAGTGTGATCTAACCCATTATCAGAGATCGATTCTGAACTTGAGGGACCATTCCTTTTTCGGCTGATATAGAAAAAATGGGATTTCACTAAGTCGATTCTTAGGAAATCACGAATTAGGCCATTTGTACTTATTTTAACAAAAAAAGCCCGGGCCGCTTCGATAGAAGAACTATTTTTTTCTTGATCCCAATTCAACACTAAACAAGTACGAACTAATTGAATCCTTGTGTCCGAAATTCCCCGAATTGATTTATCATTTCCATAACCATAAAGAATATAATTGACAACTTGAAGTTTCAAATTCTCTTTTTCCTGCAATAGATCCGAGTAGAAAAGCGTTTCTAAATTTATACCGCCCGCTATTTCATATATGATTACCGGTCGAACCAAAACAAAATACTTTTTCCTGCTAGGTGTGATCCGTTGGACATAGAGCCAATTTTTCACTTTTTTTGATTCCTTCGTATTTGTTTTTACTGGTCCGGGTGATATCAAGATACCACTATATCGAGATATTTTATCTGTTTTTCCCGGAAAATGGATATCTCCAGAAAAGATTTTTAGTTCCATTTTTTTTTTTTTTCGCTCTAGGCGGACCAACCCGCCTACCCGACTTCTTGTATTTAAAGTGATTTGGGTATCTACTCCAATGATACTATTATTTTGTACCATTAGGGAAGAAGATTCAGGTAAAATATAAACTTCCTCGGGAATGAAAAAAAAGCGATCTACTTGCATTTGGTATTTTGGCTTAAATTCTTTGACTCCTCGATATTCAATTAAATCCTCTTTTTCGACAATGGAATGCGCCCCGATAGCCCCATATTTAGTAATTCCTGAACAGTTTCTTCGGTATTGGGGATCATCAAAATAAGCAAAAATACTATTTCCACGGAATATACCATTTATAGGTATTTCAATCGAGATATCGGAGTGGGGCATTAGGCCGTTCTCTCGTTCTTGAATCGGTTGGAAGGGCATAATAAATCGATTTCTTCGCTTCTTTGCCAATAAATCAAAATTCTTGTGGGGAATAGCAGGATATACGAGATTATAATGACCAGTACAGAGGATTCGATTAAGTTCTGAATAATCAGAAACCCTCCCTTCTTTTTTACCCGAAAGATCTAAACTAAAGAATTTGTGTTTAACTTGATCATTTTTTATTGAAGGATTCGAAATATAACTTTTTTCGACAGAAAGAGAATGAATGTTCATTTGATCTTGATCCTTGTGTAGCGAAAACGGGATTATACTGGATCTGCGCGAATCCCCTGATAATATCCATAAATGGCTTGTTTTTGGTAAGAGATGGACATTACTATATCTAAATTCAGGTGCATGGTATACATCGGTACTCCAGTGCATTTCCCCTTCTGAATCGCAATAAATATGTTTTCGAACCCTCTCTGTAAAATTCAAAGTGTACGTTCCCGCGCGAATTTCAGCAATCACTTGTTCTGATTCTACATATTGGTCATTTTGAACTAAAAGAAAACTTTTTGGTGGAATAGTCACGTTCTGTATAATATCTTGACTTTCAATAGTTACATCCAAGTCTATATAACATAGAAAAGCGGGATGTCCGTGACGTGTACGTGTAGGATGAACCAAATGCTCATTAAATTTTATTTTTCCATTAGAGGGAGCTCGTACATGTTCTGCGGTACCCCCCGTGAATACTCCGCCCGTATGAAACGTTCTTAATGTTAGTTGAGTACCCGGTTCTCCAATGGATTGACCCGCAATAATACCTACAGCTTCTCCCAATTCCACCAGGTCACCATAAGTGGAACTCCGACCATAACATAATCGACAGATCCAAGATGTGCTTCTACAAGTAAAAGAAGTTCGAATAGATATTGGTTGTGTTCGAAAGGTTATGAATCGATTGACAAGCCCAATCCCAATATCTTGATTTCGAATGGCAATACATCGCGGACCCATATATATATTGTCTGCTAATACACGACCAATTAATGTTTGGATAAAAATTCTGTCCGACATCATCCCATTTCGAGGACTCACAGGGATACCTCGGGTGGTGCCACAATCAGTTCGACGTACAACAACGTGTTGAACTACTTCAACAAGTCTGCGTGTAAGATATCCAGCATCTGATGTTCGTACAGCAGTATCCACAACCCCTTTTCGGGCTCCATAGCAAGAAATGATATATTCTGTTAAAGACAGCCCTTCGCGTAAATTGCTTTGAATGGGTAAATCAATCATTTGTCCTTGTGGATCCGACATTAATCCTCTCATACCTACTAATTGGTGTACTTGAGATGCATTTCCCCTAGCTCCCGAGAAAGACATTATATGAACTGGATTAAAGGATTCTGTCATCCTAAAATTTTGGTTCATTTCTTGTCGCAAATATTCACTTGTAGCATACCATATTTCAATGGATTGGCGTAATTTTTCTATCGCGTGTACGTTTCCATAATGGTGGTGTTTTTCAAAAATAAAACTTTGTTGTTCAGCATCTTGGACTAGCCATCCTTTAGAGGGTATTGTTAAAAGATCATCAATTCCTAATGAAATGGATGTAGCAGTAGCTTGCTGGAAACCCAGAGACTTTAATTGATCCAAGATGTGTGATGTATATGCCATTCCAAAGTGATCTATTAATCTGCTAATAAGTCGTTTGATACCAGTTCCATCTATCACTTTATTGTGAAAGACCAGATTGGCCCCTTCGGCCATAACTACCTCCATATTCTACTGAGTAGGGTTCGACAGTGGATTTGAAGTCAATGATTCGAAAACTTCCTTTTCTCGACTTGATTCGCGTAGAAATTCAGGAAATATGGTCCTAGTTGAACCAAAGGGATCTGAGAATTCACACCGATGTCATAGAATTATTTAACTTAGATTCCTATTAAATTAGGTACCGCTGAGGAAGCTTGGCAAAACCCTTGTATCGCTTCTTCGATTTCTCGATAAAGAGAAATCTGACCAACAGTGGTTCGAATGTATATACAAAGAATTTGTTTTTT